TAACAATTACATTTCTAGTTCCATTTGTGGTAAAAGTGGAAATACTAGTAAAAAAGTCGGAAGGAGTATACGACAAGGTTCTACTAAGCTGGATGTAACTCAAAAATACAAGCATTTGTGGGTTCAATGCGAAAATTGTTATGGATTAAATTATAAGAAATTTTTTAAATCAAAAATGAATCTTTGTGAACAATGTGGATATCATTTGAAAATGAGTAGTTCTGATAGAATCGAACTTTCGATCGATCGGGGTACTTGGGAGCCTATGGATGAAGACATGGTTTCTCTGGATCCCATTCAATTTCATTCGGAGGAGGAGCCTTATAAAAATCGTATCGATTCTTATCAAAGAAAGACAGGATTAACCGAGGCTGTTCAAACGGGCATAGGGCAATTAAACGGTATTTCCGTAGCAATAGGGGTTATGGATTTTCAGTTTATGGGGGGTAGTATGGGATCCGTAGTCGGGGAGAAAATTACCCGTTTGATTGAATATGCTACTAAAGAATTTCTACCTCTTATTATAGTGTGTGCTTCTGGAGGGGCACGTATGCAAGAAGGAAGTTTGAGCTTGATGCAAATGGCTAAAATATCTTCTGCTTTATATGATTATCAATCAAATAAAAAATTATTCTATGTACCAATCCTTACATCTCCTACTACTGGTGGGGTGACAGCCAGTTTTGGTATGTTGGGGGATATCATTATTGCCGAACCCAATGCCTACATTGCCTTTGCGGGTAAAAGAGTAATTGAACAAACATTGAATAAAACAGTACCCGAAGGTTCACAAGCGTCTGAGTATTTATTCCAGAAGGGTTTATTCGATCTAATCGTACCACGTAATCCTTTAAAAGGCGTTCTGAGTGAGTTATTTCAACTCCACACTTTCTTTCCTTTGAATCAAAATTAGAACATTAAGTCCATTATTTTGAGCAAACAAGTAATTCGTTTATCGGAATACAAGTGAAATTGAGACGAATGGGTTTTCTTTGTTGACATAAGATCTAATTGTATAACGAATCAAAAGTCACATAAAATCGGAAATCTGACCCTTTTCTATATTCCTGATTATTGATCAAGAAGTCTCTATCAAGAAGTCTCTATTAATAAGATAACAAGATAAAAGATGAAATTCTTTTTTTCGTGAAATTAGGCAAATAAAAAATCTTCTTCTCGTCATATATAATTAAATTAAAATCTAGAAAATATAGTTTTTATCTTTCTATAGCGTACGATAATCCTATTATGACTAAGAATCCCTGCTGGATGGGATTCTAACAAACCCTTGATTCAATATAAATTTAATTTAATTCATTAAAAAAGACTTTTTGCTTAGTGAATGAAATTCGAAGACAAGAGCAAAAAATGAAGAAAATAATATCTCATCCATATCCTCTCAAATTTTTCATGTAGAAAGACGAAAAACTACATTATATACTCACTTAGACTTAGATAGTAGATACTTATATTATATTATTTAAAATTTTAATTAATTCTTAATCTTAATAGATATAGATATTAATAAAAATTTTAAGTAGTAATAATTCCAATTTAGAATTATCAAATTATAATCAAATCAAAGTATTTATTTATAATATAAATAAATACTATATTATATATTTTATTATATTATTATAATAATATAATATATTAATAATGAATATGTATATATATAAGTAAGAAGTAAGATATAAGTATATATAATAATAAATAAATTAATTAAATATATTAAATATATATATAAGATATATATAAGATTAAGAAGAAGATATATATATAAGTAAGATAAGATCTTTATATATATATATATTATATAATAAGAATAAGATATCTTTCTTTATATTATAAAATAAATATAAAATCTAAATAAAAATAACAGGTACAAATAGTAAATCGAGGTACCCATTCTATGACAACTCTTAATTTTCCCTCTGTTTTGGTCCCTTTAGTAGGCCTAGTATTTCCGGCAATCGCAATGGCTTCTTTATTTCTTCATGTTCAAAAAAACAAGATTGTTTAGAGCCAAGGGCGCAAAATATTATCTTTTTTTTTTTCAAAACTGACGCTTGTATCATAACACAGATATCCATTTAGCTAAATATGGTATAAGAGGCTTCCGTCGAAATCTCCCCAAAATGCTATTAACTAGTTTCAAATAGACCCGACAAATAGCTGATAAAGCTGGTCTATCTATATACATGTGGCTATCTTTAGTGAGTCATACGAAGGGTGTGTTATTAGTTTAGATCTAACCAATTTAATGAATTACTCCTAAAGGTTCACATCAAACTAGTGCTAGTTGATGCGAGTTACTTCGGAAATAAACGGCAAATTCATTTGGGGTATTCTCTCAATTCCAAAAAAAGCAACCGGATCAAGTATGAGTTGTCGATCAGAACATATATGGATAGAACCTATAATGGGGGCTCGAAAAACAAGTAATTTCTGCTGGGCTGTTATCCTTTTTTTAGGTTCATTAGGATTCTTGTTGGTTGGAACCTCGAGTTATCTTGGTAGAAATTTGATATCTTTATTTCCGTCTCAGCAAATAGTTTTTTTTCCACAAGGGATTGTGATGTCTTTCTATGGGATCGCGGGTCTTTTTATTAGCTCCTATTTGTGGTGCACAATTTCGTGGAATGTAGGTAGTGGTTATGATCGATTTGATAGAAAAGACGGAATAGTGTGTATCTTTCGTTGGGGATTCCCTGGAAAAAATCGTCGGGTCTTCCTCCGATTTCTTATAAAAGATATTCAGTCCGTCAGAATAGAAGTTAAAGAGGGTATTTATGCTCGTCGTGTCCTTTATATGGATATCAGAGGCCAGGGAGCCATTCCATTGACTCGTACTGATGAGAATTTTACTCCACGGGAAATGGAACAAAAAGCTGCTGAATTGGCTTATTTCTTGCGTGTACCTATTGAAGTATTTTAAGAAATCAGAGAAATTAATGCTTTCGTAACAAATCAGAGAAATTAATGCTTTCTCGCGGGAGGGCAAAAAAGCAAGAATCCTCTTTTTCTATAACATAACATAATTGAGGTTTCTTCAGAACATTCATTCGAGTCAAAGCAGACATATATGGAACAAGTAGAAAAAAATCTGGGGGATCTTTTATATGGATCGAAATATACACATACACATTACACAATTACACAACTCAATTATATTAATATTATATTATTATTATATATATATATTAAAATAAAAAAATATATATATTAAAATAAAAAAATATATATATTAAAATAAAAAAATAAGAAAAAAAGAAAATCTCATAATCAACCATTTCGAAATAAGGAAATTCCCCCTTTTTAGTTGTTGGAATTGAAACTTTAGATTCAGATAGATCATATCTTGTAATTTTTTTGAAGCTTCTTTTTAGACTTAATGACATGACGAAAAATGAAAAATTTGGATCTCTTCTAATGTAGCCAATTTATTTATGTCGTTTTTTGTCACTCATTTTTCACAATATTTTTCAGAAAATTACCTCAATTATTCTATTGATAACTACTCATAGTCAGTTAAATTTTTTCGAAATATTAGAGGTTTTTTTTATATAATGATAGAAAAGGAGTTCTTTTGTCTCAAAATCTGAATACTATTCATATTCATTCTTTAAAGTAGTTTTTCCGGGCGTTCATCGAAAAGAGATATATGCTTCGAATTTGACTGATTGAGATATAGGGAAACAATTTTTATTATTTATCATATTATTCATATATATATATTCATTCGAATTTTTCATCTTTTTCCGTATTTTTTTTCTAGATTCAAGGCCTAACCACGAAATCACAAAAAAAGGGTGAATAGATTCATAGGTTTGATAACTTGTAATAGAACTGATGCGTGAGAGAAATATTAGATTAAAATATTAGATTACCTAGAGTCGACGAATGAGATGGGTTCATTAACAATTCACAAATGAAAAAATGGCAAAAAAGAAAGCCTTCACTCCTCTTTTATATCTTGCATCTATAGTATTTTTGCCCTGGTGGATTTCTCTCTCCTTTCAAAAAAGTCTGGAATCATGGGTTACTAATTGGTGGAACACTAGGCAATCCGAAACTTTTTTGAATGATCTTGAAGAAAAGAGTATTCTAGAAAAATTCATAGAATTAGAGGAACTCCTCTTCTTAGAGGAAATGATCAAGGAATACTCGGAGACACATCTACAAAACCTTCGTATAGGAATTCACAAAGAAACAATCCAATTAATCAAGATACACAACGAGGGTCGTATTCATACGATTTTGCACTTCTCGACAAATATAATATGTTTCATTATTCTAAGTGGTTATTCTATTTTGGGTAATAAAGAACTCGTTATTCTTAATTCTTGGGCTCAAGAATTCCTATATAACTTAAGTGATACAATAAAAGCTTTTTCTCTTCTTTTATTAACTGATTTATGTATCGGATTTCATTCGCCGCATGGTTGGGAACTGATGATTGGCTTTGTCTACAAGGATTTTGGATTTGTTCATAATGATCAAATTATATCTGGCCTTGTTTCAACTTTTCCAGTCATTTTAGATACAATTTTAAAATATTGGATTTTCCGTTATTTAAATCGCGTATCTCCGTCACTTGTAGTGATTTATCATTCAATGAATGACTGAAAAATTATCTACCTAATCCAATTATAATGTTTCTTACTTTGCAGTTGTACATAAGCAAAGCATTGAAAGAAAATCGCTTTCTATTTCTACCCAGCCCGGAGATTCATCCTTCCTATATTCCTATATATATATATTAATTTAATCGAGTCAAAACAAATATCGAGTCAAAACAAATTATTCCAGTAAATAACAGAATCGTGGATAGGAAACTCCATTAGTGACCTACCCAAATTTATTGTATAAATATATTTTCGGGATCAATGGTTGGATCATGCAAACTAGAAATACTTTTTCTTGGATAAAGGAACAAATTACTCGATCTATTTCCATATCGCTCATGATATATATCATCACTCGTACATCCATTTCAA